CGGGTACGATCATAGCTTTATTCATTCGTTGAACCTTGGGGATAACCATTAGCATTGAGGTCAATCACCACACCACCTCTATCATACATACGACATTCCATTCCGCGAGAGTGCATGGTCAACACACACCTAAAGCGCCTACGTTCCGCTTGCAGCCAATACAACCACAACCTAACTTGCACGAGATTCTACAACCGAAACTACTGGTAGTCTCGAGGGGACTCCTCCTATAATAGTTAGCAGTACTGAACAAGCGAGTCATCGGTCCGGAGAAAGAAAAGGACCTCCTTTGAAAAAAAAGGAACTCGCTTAACTCGCTAGGCCTTCGGAACAAAGGTGATTCTGTTCATGCTTCAGACGATCTGGCTAATTATATATACTAGAATATTCGAAACGATTAGAAAGGCGAACCCGGCCTGTTTTAGCGCGTTTCCAAAGGTAACCGGTTAGGTTGACTTTGACTTTGGAAACGCTACGTTGGACCGGGGGAGAAAAACGTCCGCTAACGCCCTTTGTTTGAAAGGGATAAGATCTTTTTTAGATCAGCAACGAATGTCTTGTATCTATGAAGAAAGATTTATCCCCGCGTTCAGACCCTGAATGCCATACCTTGCTGAAGGCGATTCTCTCGCGAATCGCGCATAGTTCCGTTTGACCGAGATGTGAATGCCCGTGATCTGCTCGGTATAGTGATGGATTTCATGGCCGACGTCTAACCGGCACGAATACGCCGACATGAAACGAGTTCCCCGCGAAGCATTTTTCTTTCGTCCTCGGACGTTCAGACGTTTTGTTCGATTCCGGCGCTTGCGTTCTCATGCCCGGAACCCTCGCGATTGATTGGGAAAAAGAGCGAAAGCGAGAAAGATGGATTGTTATCCATCGGAAATCGATAGGAATTCCCCGGGGATTGCCTGCCTTCTAATAGATGTTCTGTCTTTCTTTCATCCAATCCCATGCTAATAAGAAAAACGAGCGATTGCTAGTCAGCTTTCATTTTTTGAAATAGAAAGGTAGGGGCTGAGGCTCTGAAGGCTTTCCAACTTGCTTCAATTAGGGAATGGCGCAGATGGATCAATCACGCGGTTCTGCAGCGTCCTCCAACTTGCTGTCCGCTCCCCTTCACTTTCTTTGCTGGACAGGAAGATGCGAATTGCAAAGGCCTTCCCACCACGCGAAGTTCAAACCTCGCCGGAGAGAGAGAAGCGAATTGAAAACCGGTCTCAAATCCCTTCGCAATCGAAGGTGAAAGCGGGAAAAAGACGACGAAACCCTTTTTTCTTTCTTTGTCAGCCGACTTGAAAGGTGCTCTCAGTGTACCGCCATACGCACCCAGACATTACACCAATTGTGGCTGGCCCAACAGTTTCCAGAATGCCGTTGTCATGATGTTGATCCGGCTTCTGCGACTACGGCATCCGCGTAGCTCCGAATACGCGCATTGGAGCTCTTCGCTCGATGTCCCGGGTCGCTCTGTTGTAAACCGCTGTTTCGTCGGGCGGTGGCTTATTTCTAACACCCCCCTTACTAGATCAAACAAATAAAGCTCCATTGAATGAATAAACTTCTCCCTCCCGAACAAGGGTCAGTCAATGGTTCGGGGAAAAGCCTATCTCAGTGATGTTCAAAAACGGGAAAATCGTGAAAATTTCATATATGTAAGATGCGGCAGGTATTTCTTTCTTGATTTTTCTTTGTTAAAGACCTATCATTGAACTAACTGATATCTAATCTTAGAATCAGGGGATTTTTGAGTTTGGGTCTGTGTTCCGGCTGTGCAACATGGCGGAGATGCGGTTGTGCTTTCGCCGTAGTCTTTCTATTTGATTGTTGTGGTTGTGTGTTTCGAGATTTCATTGCCGCGATTCCGGCTACCTGATTATGCGGGAATCCCTAGTTTTCCTCTCTGAGGGAATCTCTCCTTATCTGATTGTCGGTCTGCTTCACATGGATCCCCCGCCTCGTTTGAGTGCTGCTTTTTTCTGATCTTCATCCGGGTTCCTCAATTTCTCATTGGAATTTCTTTCATTATCTTTCACTTGATAGTGAAGGTTTCGGAATGGGCTTTTTCTTCTTTTCTTTTTCGGTATGCCGCTCCGCGATCAAGGAGCGAAAGAACCAAGTGGGCTGTGGTGATGTCAGAATTTGCACCTATTTGTATCTATTTAGTGATCAGTCCGCTAGTTTCTTTGATCCCACTCGGTGTTCCTTTTCCATTTGCTTCCAATAGTTCAACCTATCCAGAAAAATTGTCGGCCTATGAATGTGGTTTCGATCCTTCCGGTGATGCCAGAAGTCGTTTCGATATACGATTTTATCTTGTTTCCATTTTATTTATTATCCTTGATCCGGAAGTAACCTTTTCCTTTCCTTGGGCAGTACCTCTCAACAAGATTGATCTGTTTGGATCTTGGTCCATGATGGCCTTTTTATTGATTTTGACGATTGGATTTCTCTATGAATGGAAAAGGGGTGCTTCGGATCGGGAGTAATCACTAGTGAGAGGGCAAAAAGAGGGGGGAAGGACAAAGGAAAGAGCGATGCCTACATTAAATCAATTGATTCGTCATGGTAGAGAAGAAAAACGGCGCACGGACCGTACTCGAGCTTCGGATCAATGTCCCCAGAAGCAAGGAGTACGCCCGCGTGTTTCAACGAGAACACCGAAAAAACCTAATTCAGCTCCACGTAAGATAGCCAAAGTACGGTTGAGCAATCGACATGATATATTTGCTCACATTCCGGGCGAAGGTCATAATTTGCAGGAACATTCTATGGTGTTAATAAGAGGAGGTAGAGTGAAAGATTCGCCAGGTGTGAAATCCCATTGTATTCGAGGAGTCAAGGATTTGCTGGGAATTCCGGATCGAAGAAGAGGCAGATCTAAATATGGTGCAGAAAAACCAAAATCGATATGAATGGAAGATGCCTCTTTCACTTGTTTTTCTCGGTCAGTCGAGGGAACTACCACAATGTTACGCCCCAAAATCGAACTATACGGAGCCCTTCCGAATGACCTCTCATGGAGTCTACTACACTAGCCAAGAAAGAGTGTATTAGACTCCATTCGCCCGTGGAGGTGAGTGGAGGAAGAATCAAAAAAGAGAAGGGTATTGCAACTAATAAATAGTTGCTCGTTCATAAATTCAGTTGACCACTTGTTAGTCTTGCTACACTACACGACACGAGTGACGGGTGAAGTTGAAGCAGACACGGTCGACGTTCAGTCGACTTCACAAGTGATTCAACATACCATATGGAAATAATCAAAAAAGGAGAGAAGGGTCTCGCCCAGGTGGCTCCCGCAAGGTAACGACTTCAAACTCAAACAAAGAACGTTCTTCTCCAAGGCATGAGTCAAAGAAAATGCTGTATGTATCTAATGCAAGACCCGTCGATAAGCTAAGGCTACGACATGAAGGAAGGCGAAAATGAAGTCAATTCCTTTCGAGTTTCGCCTTCGCCCTCCCGTGCACCCGCCTTAGGCGGGGCCGATCCCGCGACTAAGATAGTCGCGCCAGAGGTCGCGCAGCAGCTTCCCGTGGAGCCTCCTGCGGATCATCAGGTCCGCCCGGTTGGGCTCAACCTCAGAGAAAGGTTGAGTGAACAGGAAAGGGAGGCCTTTCGCCGGCTAATGTCTTCCAAGGAGTATCGGGGGGTGGAACGGCAAATGAACCTTTTTGAGGCTCGGGCCGAAGAGCTAAAGCAAAAGGCCGCCGAGCTCGTGAATCGTCGTTCCATTCCAGTGGATGAAGAGTCAGATGTGGGGCTGGCAATCAATGTTCTCTTGGAGAAGAAGAGAGGCGACCTAAGATTCCTCTCCAGGGCGATGAAGGCGGCGATTGAGAATGTCAAAAGCCGCTTTTATAAAGCCTTCCTCCCTCCTTGAACTCCAAGGATTAAACCCGAACGCTCCCTGGGACCCGGACGATTCCACAGCGTAGAGCTTCAATCAATAGGCCATTTCAGTCTTCTTTTATCCTCAGCAATGCCCAAAGACTCCCATGCCTTTCCGGACCAACCCAACCGGCGATTTCCGACAAGTCTTTCTTCATTTTTCGAGCAAGAAGCGGAACTACAGGGATGAAATGAAAAGTGTTTCTTACGATTACGCCCAACAGCCCACTTGAGCAATTTGCCATTCTCCCATTGATTCCTATGAATATAGGAAACTTTTATTTCTCATTCACAAATCCATCTTTGTTTATGCTGCTCACTCTCAGTTTGGTCCTACTTCTGGTTCATTTTGTTACTAAAAACGGAGGAGGAAACTCAGTACCAAATGCTTGGCAATCCTTGGTAGAGCTTATTTATGATTTCGTGCCGAACCTGGTAAACGAACAAATAGGTGGTCTTTCCGGAAATGTTAAACAAAAGTTTTTCCCTCGCATCTCGGTCACTTTTACTTTTTCGTTATTTCGTAATCCCCAGGGTATGATACCTTATAGCTTCACAGTTACAAGTCATTTTCTCATTACTTTGGGTCTCTCATTTTCTCTTTTTATTGGTATTACTATAGTGGGATTTCAAAGAAATGGGCTTCATTTTTTAAGTTTCTCATTACCCGCAGGAGTCCCACTGCCATTAGCACCTTTTTTAGTACTCCTTGAGCTAATCCCTCATTGTTTTCGCGCATTAAGCTCAGGAATACGTTTATTTGCTAATATGATGGCCGGTCATAGTTCAGTAAAGATTTTAAGTGGGTCCGCTTGGACTATGCTATGTATGAATAATATTTTCTATTTCATAGGAGATCCTGGTCCTTTATTTATAGTTCTTGCATTAACCGGTTTGGAATTAGGTGTAGCTATATCACAAGCTCATGTTTCTACGATCTCAATCTGTATTTACTTGAATGATGCTACAAATCTCCATCAAAATGGTTATTTATTTATAATTGAACAAAAGCGAGGAGCGAAGCCGATAGGGAGAGGGGAAGGAGCAAAGCCACTTTACCGAGTTTACGAGGTGAAGGAGCGCTCACATTTTGTTTTACGCCTTTGCCTTGTATCTTCCTTATGTCGTTGTCGATTGATTGAAACATTTTTTTTTTGAACCGGGTGCCCTTAACTCCAAGTTTCTGTCCGGACGAATTGATATTAGGACTCCGAGAACTAAGGTGGAGCATGGCTTGCTTATTCCTCGAACGAGCTCCAAACTAGTTGCTTCCAGTTTGAGCCAAAGCCTCATTAAAGAATTGCTGGAACCCTTGGCTTACCATTTCTGAGTTGGCTCCTTCCAACATAGCTAAAGCTATATCGTCAACGTAGCGCACATACCTAATTCTCGCTGATTTACTCATAAAGTCTTGCATCTTCACATCAAGAGTCGAAAAGTCTCGGCCGAAACAAAAGAAAAAGGATGCAATGATGAATACACAAGAAGATCAGACGAAGAATCGCGATCTATGGCAATTTGACTTTCAACGGAAGGCCAGTTCAAGTCATCTCATTGATGTTCATCACCTGTCACAACTCTCGGTAAATGGCCTTCTTTTTTAAGCCTACGGAAGCTCGTGATCTTTCTTACTTTCTTTCAGGAATGAGTGGGACTTTCTTTACTATTTTAGAGTATCCCTCATGTAGTATGAAATTCTTAGTGTACCATAGGTGGTAATCCGGCTTTAATCGATTTCCTTCCTCTAGTTAAAGATTCAAATATGGATACTAGCTCCGCTCTATGCTAGTTGGTAGCTCACCTGGCTCCTCTGTTAGCCTCTCGAGAGCCTTCTCTCTATGCCTCCTTTTCTTTAAGCTACAGGCCTCTGAAAAAGATCAGATAGGAACTAGTTCACCTCTAACAACTATCGAAAAAGGCTTTCTTTGAGGGTGTAGGATTTCATTTCATTCCACTTTAGAGAAGTCTAGTCCTTATGCGCTAGGGCGCTCATCCGTTACTTCAAGTGCTTTTCCTTGAGCTAATCCTCTTGCAGGAGCTCGGACAGTTCGAGCGTTAGAAGTAGCAGAGTAAAGGTAGCATTCCCTGTAGCAGCACTCTAGTATTTCGGAAATTCTTTGACTAAGGCCTAGAAGAACTCTCGATAAAAGGCCAGATTTACATATGTGTGTATGCAAGACCGCTCCTGTAGTTCAAGGCAGGTAAGGGCTGGCTGCTCATGAGGGGGGGGCACCATCACTCTGTCTCGAAGGCAGGTTAAGTCAAGTGCCAAGTCAGGGTAGTGCATTAAGGAGCTGCAACTATCGCATCAGCTAGAGCTGCATTAGGCATTGGAAAGGTGCTTAATTCCGAGAGCGCTTTTAGGCTTGAAGAGCGGGAGAGGGAAGCATACGTGGGACAGTAGGCCCGAAAGCTGTTAGCAAGTAGGCGCTGCGCTGTATTGCTAAGAGGCGAACCTTGTTTTTCACTTGTTCAATACCGGTCCGCTATGAGCAAAGCGAATAGAGGAAGGCCCGGACCGTTCCGGGAGTACCAACTACCATGTAATGTCGTAGAAACTATGTTGTAGTGAGGGGTAGTTGACTTCGTCATGTATTCTTTCGGAGGTAGGTAGTTCCTTTTGAGGGAGCCCCATGCGATGCGTATATATCAAGAGGACTACGGGTGCTCCTCCTCCACTAAAAGCTTTTCAGCCCCAACTTTTTTTGGTATTCTAAGTCAATCAGCTATACATCCTCCTTGCATGTTGGTATGGTACAAATCGATTAGGAATGAGCGTAGCGCAGTAGCTGTTGTTCTTGTGGTCTGTATAGCAGCATCAGTAGAGTTGTGATCTCTTCTCACAACCGTCTATCCATCTTCTTAGTTTAGTTTTCCTGTTGTATGTCTAGCTATCTGTCGCATTATGTTACTGTGTTCCGCGAGCCTCCTTGCTTCCTTAAGCCACCATTCAGGAGTCGAGGTTGAGTTGTCGGAGATCCGTTGAGGCGGAGACTCTGTAGTGCCTGAAGAGGGAAAAGAGAGTTCAGTGTTTGCAGCCTTAAAGCCTTAAAGAAGGGAAGGAAGGCTTTCTTCCCGAACGGTCTTCAGCCTTGGCTTGGGCTAGACAAGAACTTCGTTGGCAAAATGTACCGGATTTTGCTTCTTCGATCATTGCTGCAGAAAGAATGGTAGATGACATGGAAAAACCTACTCATTCGCACAAACAAAGGGGAAACTTCTTCGAGGCAACAAGACGGGTGGAGTGGAGAGCAAAAGAAAGGGGAAGAACATGCTACCAAAGAGCTGGGAACAAGCCTGGTAAACCTAACAAAGGGTTGGGGTTGTTTCATTTGTGGAGGACCTCAAAGAGCCCGTGACTGCCCAAATAAAGATAAATTGAGTGCATTGATCGCAGATGACAGACAGGGGGAGAAGTTCCCTTCTTACCCGTATGCTTCACACATTCAGTCTTTCTTCTCCCTTACGTGCCACACCAACCCTCTAAAGCCAAGTGCTTGCTTCAGTTACAGCCCTGAATTGAATGGGGTGGGAAAGAAAGGTTCGGAAATCTAGTTTTTTGCCCGAGTCCAGTGGCAATGAGGAAAGGAAGGACAGCTACGGAAGCAGGTCAGCCTAAGCTTAAAGTAAAGGAAAGGCCCTGTTCCAGTATTGGAGGAAGCATGGCATAGAAAGCTGGGTATGTCATGCATGGGTTGTAGGGAAGAGGTAACACGTGTACATGAAAGCAAGCGAGAGCAGAGCGTAGGGGTGTCCACGGAGAAACCACTCCAAAGTCATAATGTCTCAAAACGAGGAGGCCATATGGAAACAAGCTGTGAAATTTCCAAGAGAAAGAAGATTGACCCAATCAAACCGGCGATCAAATCTCTTGACTCTTGATCTTCTACAAATTTCTCAGCCCCAGTATCTCTGTTTGTCTAATTCGTAGTCTCCACCCAGCGATCTTTCCTATTTGTGACTCTATAATGCATTCTCCTGCTGTTTGACTCGAGCCATTTCTTTTTCTTTTTCATCTTCAGTATTCCCACGCTTTGTACACCTTTCTTGCCTGCAAAGAATGTAACCCTCTTTGGTGATGCTTACTTCAGAAACAAAGCCATTAGTCTCACTCAAGAAGTCAGCTGCCTCTCTTCTTCTTCTTCCTCCGCTTCAGGCGTGGGCAGAGCTTTTTATGTCTACCCTATTTGGGTTCTTGATTCCGAGACGAACTCCACCGGATCTTTCTCATGCCGTTTCTCCTTCTCAAAACTATCTTCCCCACTGTGTGTCCTTCTGGAGATGGGATTGCGTTTCTGATCACCTCTAATGCGGATTCTTTCCGCCCGCCCCGGGTATATGGGTCTCCCAGAACTGGCCTTAGATGGGGAAGATTCATTCATCGCTGTGGAATTTGATACCAGTTTCGACCCTTCGCTTGTTGACATCAATGGGAATCATATAGGTATTGATGTCAACCATATGGGTATATAAGCGAAGGCGTATCTTTGGCTTCCGTTAATGTTGTTTCAAGGGGATTGATTTGACCAGTGGGAGACAGATAACGGTTTGGATTGAGTCCAGAGATGCAATGAAAATGATCCGGGTGTGAATCGGGTACTCGCCGATTAGGCCTCCAAGTCCTCCTCTTGTTGCCCAAATTTACCTCTCCAAGCAATTAAAAGATTTCATGCATGTTGGTTTCTCTGCCTCTAACGGACAGGGCTCAACAGTTCACATTGTTGATTGGTGGCAATTCCAGACCTTTGGGTTTCTTCTCTCGGTGATTCCTATGGATACCATCGAAGAAGGGGACTCTTTTTTGTGCTATTCTGAGGATGAAAGCATCAACGATTACCCCTTTCCCTTTGATCCTCATGAAAGAAGAAAAAAGGCAGTAGAGATGGCTCTTGGATTGGGAGGTTTAGCTGCATTCTTCTTCTTCATATTTGAAATTCTTGCTGCAATCTCTTATTTCCTGATAAAGAAGAAAGAAAAGACTGACGGTCAGAAGAAAGAGAGAAGGCCTCACATGTAGAGTTCAAACGAGTAGAGTACCCTCAAGATTGTCACTTGCGGGGATAAGATTAGCCCTTTAACATGTTTACGAGGACCTCCGACTTATTAGAGAAAGGGGGTTCGATCGAAACAGAATTGTTGGTGAAGGGGCATCAGCGACCGTCGAGAAGGGGTTTCTTCCATCTGGTGGAGAAGTGGCTATTAAAAGGTTTGAGAGGGCCAATGGAATTTCTTGCGTGCGCAATCCTTTCACCACAGAGTTTGAAACAATGGTGGGTTGTTTACCGCACAAGAACTTGGTTCAGCTTCAAGGATGGTGCTGTGAAGATACTGAGTTAGTCCTGGTTTCTTATTACTTACCCAATGGAAGCCTCAGCAATATTCTCCACGGAAACTCCAATTCGACGATAGTCCCGTCATGGAAGCAAAGATTTCATATCGTTTTGGGGGTTGCTTCTGCTCTTACTTATCTGAATGAAGAATGTGAGAGGCAAATAATTCAAAGAAATGTTAAGACTTGCAATATATTGCTTGATGCGGAGTTCAATGCTAAGCTTGGGGATTTGGGTCTGGCAGAAGTTGATGAACACAGTTCGAATACAAGAGAAGCTACTATACCGGCTGGAACAATGGGATATCTTGCACCTGAGTATGTTTATTTATTCGGGTATTCCCACTGAGAAGACAGATGTTTACAGCTTTGGTGTGGTAGTGTTAGAGGTGGCAACGGGGAGAAGGCCTCTTGATGATAATGGAATTGTGGTTGTTGACTGGGTCTGGGACCTGTGGAAAAAGGGGAAACTAATTGAGGCTGCTGATTCGACGGTTGATGGGGAAGTTTGAAGGGGTGGAAATGGAAAGGATGCTGATGATGGGACTTTCTTGTGTGCACCCAGACAAAAAAGGTGAGCGCCGGTGAAGGAAGCAGCAAGGATTCTTAGAGGTGAAGCACCACTCTGTGTTGCCGGTGAGTATAATAATAAATACTCGTGATGAGTCCCCCTTAACTACACTATGCCTTTCTGTTTCCGTTTTGTTTAGTGTCATTTTGTTGTTTGCTCTCTCACGCTAATACTGCATCCTTTTTCCCGCTGTTATCCACTCC